TCCCCCATAAAGAAACTTGCAACCCCAACCCCATTTGTAATTCCATCAATTATACGTCTATCAAAAAACTGAATTAGTTCGGCTAATCCTCTTATACTCACGATTAAGACTCTAGTATAAAAAATGTCTATGTAACCACGATTATATGACCAATTGTATACCCCATTTTTTAGTTGGTCCCAGATAATTCTTTTAGGACCTCTTTTTGCAAATGAATTGATTAAGTCTAAATTTTTGAAAGATGAATAAACGGACCCATATAAAATAGATGCTAGAAATAATCCGAAAAGAGCTATACTTACTGAAAAAATGGCATTTGTAAAAAATTCATACCAATTCACGGAGGAATAGTTTTCATTTTTATGAAAAAGGTTTGTTGATGGAGTTAACCATTTCGATAATATATCAAAATCTACTACTTCTTGATCAAAAGGAATTCCTATTGATCCAATAAACAAAGTAAATAGTGCCAATACAAGAAGAGGAAATAGCATAGTATTGTCTGATTCGTGAGGATACATGTAAGTGTACTTATTTCTAAAATAAGTATTAAAGTATCGTATTCCATTTCTTATATTATCATTAATTTGATATGTATCCTTTGAAAAAAAGGAGACCTTATTATTTATTGTTGATAAAAGTAAATTTCTATTGACTACTTTCGGTGCTGTTTTTCCCCATAGAGATATGGAATAGAATGAACTACTTTTAGTACTACTATAATTTTGAAAATGAACACGAAAATTCCCATCAAAGGTAAGTAAATACATTCGAAACATATAAAATGCGGTTAATCCCGCTGTAAAATAAGCTATTATTGCGAAAATTGGTGAATACAACCAACTATCGTTAAGAATTTCATCCTTGGACCAAAAACAAGCAAGAGGCGGGATACCACAAAGAGAAAGTGTACCTAATAAGAAAGTAGTTCTTGTAATTGGAACATATCTTGTTAAACCGCCCATAAGAACCATATTCTGACTTTTATCTGGTGAATATCCAACAATAGGTTCCATTGAATTAATAATAGATCCGGATCCCAAAAACAATAAAGCTTTAGAATAGGCATGAGTTATTAAATGGAATAAGGCAGCTCGATAAGAACCGATACCTAGAGCTAACATAATATAACCCAGTTGAGACATTGTCGAATAGGCTAAACTTCTTTTAATGTCTCTTTGAGCGAGAGCCAAAGTAGCTCCTAATAGTACTGTTATTACGCCTATTAAAGAAATAAAATTCATTATGTAAGGTATGGCTCTGAAAAGAGGAAGAAGCCGAGCTACAAGAAAAATTCCCGCTGCTACCATGGTAGCAGCGTGTATAAGAGCCGAAATAGGGGTGGGCCCCTCCATAGCATCAGGTAACCATATGTGAAGAGGGAATTGGGCGGATTTGGCAACTGCGCCGACGAATAATAAAAAGGCACAGAGAGTAACAAATGCAGAGTTGACCCCATTACTATGGATCAAGTTATTAACTATTTTGAATAAATCCCGAAATTCTAAACTGCCAGTTATCCAATAAAAACCTAAGATTCCTAATAATAAACCAAAATCTCCTACACGATTAGTTATAAAAGCTTTTTGGCAAGCACTTGCTGCAACTGGTCGTGTAAACCAAAAACCTATTAATAAATATGAACACATTCCCACTAGTTCCCAAAAAATATAAATTTGTATCAAATTGGAACTAGTAACTAATCCCAACATGGAAGTATTGGAAAAACTCATATAAGCAAAAAATCTCAAATATCCTTGATCGTGAGACATATAATTGTCACTATAAATAAGAACCATGATTCCAACAGTAGTAATTAATATTGACATAATAGAAGTAAGTGGATCGATCAAGTGTCCGAACTCTAAGGAAAAATCATTATTGATGGTCCAAGACCATAGATATTGATAGATAAAACTTCCATTTATTTGCTGAATAGACAGATTGGCTGAAAAGGCCATAGTTATACTTAGCAGTAAAACACTAGTAAAACCCCACATACGACGAATATTTTTTGTTGCTGTAGGAATAAACAGAAGTCCAAATCCTATTGACATAGTAACTGGAAGTGGAAGAAAGGGTATTATCCATGCGTATTGATATATTTGTTCCATAAAAAAAATATTTGTTTTTTTTATTAATTTAATTGTTTCAAATTTACCAATTCTTGTTTCTTTCCAAAAGAATCTTAATATTAATAAAAGAAATCAACAAAAAAATATACAAAACTAAAATTAAAATATTTTAATATTAATCGAATTCTTAGATTAATTCTCAGATATTTATTAATTCTCAGATATTTATTTGAAATATTAAAAAAGCCATAATTGGTTGATCAAATAACAATAACATGGCTAACTACCTTTGTCAATTAATGGAATATCTTGTTTAAGGGATTAACTACTTAGATCTAATTAAAATTTAATTAGAATTCAAATTATAGGTATAGCACTCTGAACTTAATCATTAATTAATTAATGTCAAAATAAAATTATTATCTATTTCATTTATCCCTAGATATATGTGATATGGTATAGGTATGTATATATATCTATTTATTTGTTATTTGTATATTTATATTATATGATATGTTTTACATGTTTTGAAAAATTATTTATTATCCACACAATAAGATAAGTATGGATAATGACGAAAAAAACGATTTAAACATATGTCTTTCACATACAATAATAAAAATTAGTATTTTGTTTTTGAATGGCGGTTCCAAAAAAACGTACTTCTAGATCAAAAAAACGTATTCGTAAAAATATTTGGAAGAAGAAGGGATATTTAACGGCAGTAAAAGCTCTTTCTTTAGCTAAATCGGTTTCTACTGGACATTCAAAAAGTTTTTTTGTGCAACAAACAAATAATAAAATTGTGGAATAATCTAAATCGACATACCATTAAGAACTTAAAAATTTTTAAGATGAATAATTCGATTCGCATTAACTTTAACTAATGTATTGAATGTATTTAACTCCTTAATATCAAAGAACTAATTTAAAATATCAAAGAACTAATTTAAAATATCAAAGAACTAATTTAACTGCTGCGTCGTGTTATATAGAATAATAATTCTTATGTTTACTGGCTACTAAGTATTACTAAGTATTCTAATTTTTTCTCTATCAATTAATTTTTCACAATAGAATATTCTATTGTGAAAAATTAATTGATAGAGAAAAAAACTTTTTTTGTTATATGCCTAGCCCAAAACAAACCTAATTAGAATTAGATTTACTAAGTAATATCATAAATTACGAAGAATATTATTAATGATACTAAGGTATCGAAATCATTATAAAAATTCCTAGGATAAAATTGCGATAAATATGCAATTTTTTTATGAAAAATTTTAATCTTTTTCATTTTCAATACATGAATTTTAAAATCATCTAAAAATGAATAATTTTTAGTTTTATAACTCGACCCTTGACCCGGAGTAAAACTATCTAGTTCTGACTGTTTTGATAAAACTCTGTTTTTACATTCCAGATACATGAAAGTTTATTCTTAATTTAAAGCTAAACCCTACGGTGATACTTAGTAAACATTCAAATATCAATTTAAACGAGTCTTTTTTGATTGATTCTAACGTTTACTAACAATATTAAATCCTTGAATCTTGACCATTGAACACGAATTGACTATTATTTATTAATATTTCGAATAAGCCGCCATGGTGAAATTGGTAGACACGCTGCTCTTAGGAAGCAGTGCTAGAGCATCTCGGTTCGAGTCCGAGTGGCGGCATCCCCTAAAAGAGACACAGCGGATCCTATAATATATTTAATTCTTGATTTTCATTCTTTAATTCTATAATGGAGAACCCCCGCCCTTTTTATGATATTCGCGACTTTAGAACATATATTAACTCATATCTCTTTTTCGATCATTTCAATTGTGATTACGATTCATTTTATGACCTTATTAGTTCACGAAATCGTAGGATTACACAATTCATCGGAAAGAGGTATGATAGCTACCTTTTTATCTATAACAGGATTATTAGTTATTCGTTGGATTTATTTGGGCCATTTCCCATTAAGTAATTTATATGAGTCATTAATCTTCCTTTCATGGAGTTTCTCCATTATTCATATGATTCCTAAAATACAAAATCATAAAAATGATTTAAGCGTAATAACCGCGCCAAGTGCTATTTTTACCCAAGGGTTTGCCACGTCGGGTCTTTCAACCGAAATGCATCAATCCGCTATATTAGTACCCGCTCTACAATCTCAGTGGTTAATGATGCACGTAAGTATGATGTTATTAAGCTATGCAGCTCTTTTATGTGGATCATTATTATCAGTCGCTCTTTTAGTCATTAAATTTCGAAAAAACATCGACATTTTTTTTAAAAGCAAGAATTTTTTAATTAAATCATTTTTCGTTGGCGAAGTTGAATATTTGAATGATAAAAGAAGCGTTTTTAAAAAAACTTCTTTTATTTCATTTCGAAACTATTACAAATATCAATTGACTCAGCGTTTGGATTATTGGAGTTATTATGTTATTAGTTTAGGGTTTACCTTTTTAACCATAGGAATTCTTTCTGGAGCAGTATGGGCTAATGAGGCTTGGGGATCTTATTGGAATTGGGACCCTAAGGAAACTTGGGCATTTATTACTTGGATCATATTTGCGATTTATTCACATACTAGAACAAATCAAAGTTTACAAGATACACATTCGGCACTTGCGGCTTCTATAGGATTTCTTATAATTTGGATATGTTATTTTGGGATCAATCTATTAGGAATAGGTTTACATAGTTATGGTTCATTCACATTAACATCTAATTGAATAAACTACCTGAAGCATACATACCATAAGAACATCATTTCATATGTATCTCGAGTTTTTGCGAACCATTTGACTCAAGGAGTCAAATGGTTCGCAAAAACTCGAGATACATCTCATTACAACTCTAATTCACTTTATTTTACAGAATTATAAGACTTTCCGTCTCATTAATAAAAACTATCTATAAAAATAATTAGATAAGATAGTTTGTACCTTGTCAACTGATAGTAAGAGAACGAAATCGGGATAAATACCAATACCTATTATTGGTAAAAAGAGACAGATCGAAACAAACAGTTCTCGTGGTCCAGAATCCACAAAATTCGAGTTTGGAACATTGAATAACTTGTATCCGTAGAACATCTGACGTAACATAGATAATAAATAAATAGGAGTTAATATCATTCCAATTGCCATTAAAAAAGTAATTAGTACTTTTGGCATTAAAAGATATTTTGAGCTGGTAATTATTCCAAAAAATACTACTAATTCTGCAACAAAACCACTCATCCCTGGCAATGCAAGAGAGGCCATCGAAAAGCTACTGAACATTGTAAATATTTTTGGCATCGGGACAGCTATCCCCCCCATTTCGTCGAGAGAAACAAGACGTATTCTATCACAACAGGTTCCCGCCAAGAAAAAAAGTGCAGCACCAATAAATCCATGAGAAAGTATTTGTAGAATGACTCCATTTAGTCCCATGTTGGTTATAGAACCAATTCCTATAATTGTGAAACCCATGTGAGATACAGAAGAATAGGCTATTCTCTTTTTTAAATTGCGTTGACCAAAAGAGGTTGAAGCCGCATAGATTATTTGTATTGTTCCTACTATCACCAACCACGGAGAAAATATGGAATGAGCACGGGGTAATAATTCCATATTGATCCGAATCAATCCATATGCTCCCATTTTTAATAAAATTCCGGCAAGAAGCATACATGTACTGTAATGTGCTTCTCCATGGGTATCTGGTAACCATGTATGTAGGGGTATGATCGGCGATTTGACAGCATAAACAATAAGGAAGCCAAAATAGAATATTATTTCCAATGCCATAGGATATGATTGATTAGCTAGTCTTTCAAAATCTAATGTCGGTTCAGTGGAGCCATATAAACCCATACCTAAAACTCCTATTAATAGAAAAATGGAACCCCCCGCAGTGTACAAAATAAACTTTGTAGCCGAGTATAAGCGCTTTTTTCCCCCCCACATGGATAAAAGTAAGTAAACAGGAATTAATTCTAACTCCCACATGATAAAAAAAAGTAAAAGGTCTCGAGAAGAAAATGATCCTATTTGACCACTGTACATTGCTAACATAAAGAAATAGAATAATCGTGAATTTCGAGTAACCGGCCAAGCCGCTAAAGTAGCTAAAGTAGTGATAAATCCTGTCAGTAAAATGGGTCCCACGGAAAGCCCATCGATTCCCAGTCTCCAGTGAAAATCCAAAATATTTATCCATTTCCAATCTTCTTCTAATTGGATTAATGGATCATCCAATTGGAAATGATAACGGAATGCATAGGTCGTTAGAAGGAGCTCTAATAAGCATATACATATAGTATACCACCTAAACACCTTATTCCCCTTATGAGGAAGAAAAAAAATGGAAGAACCCGCGAATATAGGCAAAACAACAAGTATTGTTAACCAAGGAAAATAACTCGTCATAAAGACAAGATACGCTTTGACCAGAAAAGCCCGTGCTCGGAATAATATTTTATCGAGTACGGGCTTTTGTCGGTAAAGAGGAATCAAATGATTCAAATGGGGTTTTTGTAACGTATCAATTAATAAGATAGACCCATGCTGCGAGTTGTTTCATGCCATAAATAAACACGGACACTCAAAAAGTCTGTTGGGCAAGCGGATTCACATCTCTTACAACCTACACAATCCTCGGTTCTTGGTGCGGAAGCAATTTGTTTAGCTTTACATCCGTCCCAAGGTATCATTTCCAATACATCTGTGGGGCAGGCGCGTACACATTGAGTACACCCTATACATGTATCATAAATTTTTACTGAATGTGACATTAAATCTATAAATTCCCGTTTTGAACATAAAAATTTTTCGATCTGGTATAGTAAAAATAAATGGTAAAATCAGTAGTAAATGAATTATATGTTTATATTGTAGACACCAGACGAATCAATGATTTATCAATTTTTTTTTGGAATCAATATATTTCTAAATCTGTTCATGAAAAAGTGCCAAAAGACTTTAATTTCTGTTTCAACAACCACAGTCATACAATATAAGTCGCACATCTGAATTCAAATTGGTCAACAAACAATATTTAATATTAACAATATTTAATATTAATGGAATTACAATTCCATTCTAATTCGAATAAATCTAACAAATTAATATAAATTAATATTTATATATGATTATCATTATTTATATAATGAAAATCAATATTTATATAATGAAAATCAATGATTACATAATGAATGATTATGACTAATTTAATTATTCAACAAATTTGATTGATTGATACGAATTGATTTTTTATTATGATGGATCGACGAAACAATAGCTAGTCCTATAGCAGCTTCAGCAGCTGCTATAGCTATAACAAAAATTGAGAAAATGTCTCCTTTTAATTGGCGATTATCAAATAAATCAGAAAATGTTACGAGATTGATATTAACAGAATTTAGTATAAGCTCAAGACACATAAGTGCTCTAACCATGTTTCGACTTGTGATTAATCCATAGATACCGATAGAAAATAAATAGACACTCAAAAAAAGTACATGTTCGAATATCATTGACTAACTCCTCATCAATTTAGATTCATTTAAATATGATATGAATAACAATTTAACTGATTCGATTGACTAGAACAGAACATTACAGAACAAAAGAAGATATTGGCAATAGATTTAACTAAAAATCTTAAACCTTTACACCTTTTTTTATTTTATTGAAAATTTCTATAATTCTAAAAATTTCTATAATTCTAAAAATATTTTTAATTCTAAGTATTTATTATTGACGAGCCATAGTAATTGCACCTATTAAAGAAATTAATAGAATTATAGAAATGAGTTCAAATGGAAGATAAAAATCTGTTGATAAATGAATTCCAATTTGTTGAACATTACTTATTAGGTCCTGTTCTAGAATCTGGTTTGATCTTGTAGTCCAAAGAATTCCGTACCATGACGTATCTGGGATAGTAATAATTAGTGACAAAAAAATACTTGTACAAACCAGTGAAGTAACCCCATCTCCAAGGGTCCAAAGGCGGGAACCATTGGAATATTCTGAGCCATTCATGAACATTACAGCAAATATGATTAAGACATTTATGGCTCCCACATAAATAAGAAGTTGTGCAGCAGCTACAAAATAAGAATTCGATAGAATATAGAATAAGGATATACAAACAAGAACCAATCCCAATGAAAAGGCAGAATAAATTGGATTAGTAAATAATACTACTCCCAGGCCCCCCAATATAAGAACTGATCCCAGAAATACTACAACAATATTATGTATTGATCCAGGTAAATCCATTATGTATGAAATAAGAGATAAAAAAATCGAAAGATTTCATGACCTTACTGAATAGTCCAGGAAGTCAAAATTACTCTATTTTTTTATTGTCTATGATACGTTCCTAAATGAAATCTTAATGTAGTAATCTAGTATTTAATGTAGTAATCTAGTATAGATTGTAGTATAGATTAATATAGATAAAGTGAAATAAACCAGCGATTCTCAACAATAAATAGTTATTGCTTTACTTTTAGTTACATTGACTAAAAAAAAAAACTTACAGCCTTTCTATCAAAATAGAAAAATAAAATCTTAGTAATTGGTAATTGTTTTTGAATCAAGGTATTTACCCTTGTCTATTTTGATTTGAGTCGAATTCATAACTGTTTGAATTGTATAGTCTCCAATTACTGACATTGGTAACCGACCCAAAGCGATTTGATTATAATTCAATTCGTGACGATCATAAGTAGAAAGTTCATATTCTTCAGTCATTGATAAACAGTTTGTGGGACAATATTCGACACAGTTACCACAAAATATACAGACACCAAAATCAATACTATAGTTAAGCAATTGTTTCTTTTTAATATCTCCTTCAAATCTCCAATCTACAACAGGTAGATCTATAGGGCATACACGAACACATACTTCACAAGCAATACATTTATCAAATTCAAAGTGGATTCGACCACGGAAACGTTCTGATGTGATCGACTTTTCATAAGGATACTGAATAGTTACAGGTAAACGATTTGCGTGGGATAAGGTAATTATGAAACTTTGACCAATATACCTTGCGGCTCGTATTGTTTGTTGACCATAATTCATGAACCCAGTTACCATAGGAAACATATTGTACATATCCACGAATAAGTTGATGTTTCTTTCTCTTGTTTAAGAGAGGTTATGAGTCTAGAATACCGTTATCATATTCTATTATTTATAGTGAAACAAGTTGGGAAGAGGTTGTCAATAATAGATTACCTAGAGAAATAGGTAAAAGAAATTTCCATCCAAGATTTAATAGCTGATCCATTCTCATCCTGGGTAAAGTCCATCTTGTTGTGATAGATATAAAGAGAAACAAATAAGCTTTAGCTAATGTAATAAAGATACCAATTGTCATTCCAAAGACTCTAGCAATTTTATTTATTCCGAAAAGTTCAGGAACAGATATGTATGGAATAGATAAATTCCACCCACCTAAATAAAGAACTGTTACAAATAATGAAGAAACTAAGAGATTTAGGTAAGAAGCAATGTAAAATAAACCATATTTTATACCGGAATATTCGGTTTGATAACCTGCTACTAATTCTTCTTCTGCTTCTGGTAAATCAAAAGGTAATCTCTCGCATTCTGCTAGAGAAGAAATTATAAAAACGATAAACCCTATAGGTTGACGCCACATATTCCATCCCCAAAAACCATATTTTGACTGCGCCTCCACTATATCAACTGTACTTGAACTGTTCGATAATTATAGTCGATAATAACATCACTGTTCTCACCGCTATTCCAAAACCGTACATGAGACCTCAGCTTCATACGGCTCCTCTGTGGCCATGTACAAATAAATGTAAGGACCGGTTCGGTATTATTATAGGTATCTTTGTGGGGTAAGGTAGATAGAATAAAAATACCGTGTCGAGTCCCAAAAATTAGACCAATGGAATTCTGTCTGCTAGAATAACAACAAGGGCGCTTCCGAATGGATCTTATCCCTTATAATTTAATCTTCGGTAATAACTTAATCTTTCAATAAAATACTCGTTTCGTTATATCAAGAGATAAAAAGAATTAGACATTCTTTAATGAATCATAAAGAATAAGAATTTTATATATACATATATATTGGTATAGATATTGTAAAAAAATAAATAAATAAAGATCTTTTCTTTATTTCCATTCTATTTCTTTTGTTCCTGTTCTTCTTTCTCATAAGAGGTACTCCTGAGAATAAAGGATTAATTCGTTCTTGATAGTTATTTCTTTAATCAGTGACTAGGAGCATACTCTAGATCGGAATCATGGGGAAGTACTGCTTGATCATTTCTACCAACTTAAAGCCCCTATTATTTTATTTTCGAATTCGTTTTATGTAGAAATACCTTTTTTAGATACCTTACATTATCTCTCTTACTAATCCTTTGTGTACCTTGGTGTTCCTAACCGTTCACTGATTTTTGATTGATCTCCAGTATGGTAATACATACAAGACGGTAGTAGAAACCCCATACAGTTGATCTTTTCCCCCCGCTTCAAGATATGATGAATAATCTCAATCTTGGGATAAGGAGTTTATACTCCTTATGTTTACTTCTGCTTTATGCTTGTATATAGGGAATGAGATTTGATCCTTTTACTACACATTGATAAGCTGTTTTGTTTTACTCATATAACTATCTGGTTTAATTCATCGACCTGAATGAATGATGAATAAAAATATCTAAAAAATATCTATATCTATCCAATACACTCATTCCTCTTTTCTGTATTTCATTTTGAAGAGAGGTCAAAGTTCATGTTCTAACGAATCACACGTAGAGATATTGATAACACACATAGAGTTAATGGTATTTCATAACTAATAGATTGAGCCGCGGCTCGCAAGCCACCTAAAAAAGAATATTTATTATTTGATACATATCCTGATATAAGAAGCCCAATAGGAGCAATACTTGAAATGGAGATCCATAAAAAAACACCTATACTGAGATCAGCTAAAACAAGTCGATACCCCCAAGGAATTATTAAATAACTTAATATAATTGATATGACTGCTATAGACGGTCCGATACTAAACAAACGAATATCTCCTCTAGATGGGAGGAGGTCCTCTTTAAAAAGTAATTTAGTTCCGTCCGCTAGAGCTTGAAGAATTCCCAACGGGCCGGCATATTCGGGTCCAATACGTTGTTGTATCGCTGCAGATATTTCTCTTTCTAACCATACAATTACTAGTACCCCTATTATGATTCCCAATATAAGGGTCAAAGCAGGGACAAATAGCCATAGGAGTCCATAGACTCCTTTTAAGGATTCTAATTTAGAAAAAGAATTGATAGTTTGTACTTCTATTGTGCCAATTATCATTTCAACGGTCAACTTCTCCCATAATGATATCTATACTACCTAGTATTGTCATGATATCAGCCAATTTCATTCTTTTAATTAGCTGAGGAAGAATTTGCAAATTGATAAAACCGGGCGGACGAATTTTCCATCTCCAGGGGAAAACATTATTATCTCCTATCAAATAAATTCCTAATTCTCCCTTTGGGGCTTCTACTCTTACATAAAGTTCTTGTTTCGACAATTCAAAATTCGGCGAAGGTTTTTTACTAATGAATCTATATTCAAAATCATTCCATTCAGAATTCTTTGCTCTATCTAAGCGCCGAATTTCTAAATTTTCATAGGGCCCTCCGGGAATTCCTTCTAAAGCCTGTTGAATAATTTTTATGGATTCCCTCATTTCTCCAATTCGTACTAAATAACGAGCTAATGAATCCCCTTCTTTTTGCCATTGTACCTCCCAATCGAATTCATTGTAACATTCATAATTATCAACTTTACGAAGATCCCATTGGATCCCCGAAGCTCGTAACATTGGTCCGGATAAGCCCCAATTTATTGCCTCTTCTCCGCCAATAATGCCCACCCCTTCAACCCGTTCCAAAAAAATGGGATTCTGTGTAATAAGTTTTTCATATTCAACGACACTCGTTAAAAAATAATCGCAGAAATCCAAACATTTATCTATCCAACCATGAGGTAGATCAGCAGCTATTCCTCCGATGCGGAAATAATTATGCATCATTCGCATACCTGTGGCAGCTTCGAATAGATCATATAGCAATTCTCTCTCTCTGAAAATATAGAAAAAGGGAGTCTGCGCACCAATATCCGCCATAAAAGGCCCAAGCCATAACAAATGAGAAGCTACACGACTCAGCTCTAGCATAATTACTCTGATATAGCTGGCCCTTTGAGGTACTTGAACATTTCCCAATTGTTCTGGTGCATTTACTGTTATTGCTTCGGTGAACATAGTAGCTAAATAATCCCAACGTGTTACATAAGGAAGATATTGTATAATTGTTCGGTTTTCCGCTATTTTTTCCATCCCTCTGTGTAAATAGCCCAATACGGGTTCACAGTCAATAACATCTTCACCGTCGAGAGTAATAATAAGTCTAAGAACACCGTGCATCGATGGGTGATGAGGGCCCATATTGACTATCATGAGATCTTTTCTTGTAGCCGGTACAGTCATATCTTTTCTTTCCTAATTCATTATTCCATGAATTTCTCAAAACGAGGTTTATCAAAATGCAAAATATAATAACTAATAACAAAAAAATTCAAATGAATCCTCAAATTAGCGAGTTTTTAGTTCCCGAATATCTAACTGACTAATTAATTTCTTATAACGTACTCTATTTTTATTTGACAAATAAGCCAACAGCCGTTGACGTTTTCCCAGAATTTTTCGTAGACCTCTTTGAGATAAAAAATCTTTTTTGTGCAATTCTAAATGCGAGGTGAGTCTCCGTATTTGATTGGTGAAACTGAATACTTGAAATTCAACAGACCCCGTGTTTTCGTCTTTTTCGTCTTGCGGAATAACTGAAATGAATGAGTTTTTGACCATAAAAAAATTCTTCTATCTTTTTCCTTTTTTATGGATTTTACCGATCAGAAAAAATAATTATTATTATTATATTATGATTATGTTAGTCATTTTCATTTTAATCTGATATAAATCAAAGTTTAGATTTATTATTATATTATGATTATGTTAGTCATTTTCATTTTAATCTGATATAAATCAAAGTTTAGATTTATTTATACTTTTTTTATTCTATCAAAATATAATACATTTACACATTTACGAAAGAGAGTTATTTTTTGTACCTAAAAAGATTCTACTAGATTTATTATTCCTAGATCCAATTGATAATTGATATGCCATTAAATGAATCAGTATCATGTACTAAAATATCATGTACTAAAATGTAACATAACATATGCATATGTACATCTTTTGCCATATATCAAATATGTTATGTCATGTGATATACAGGAAATAAATATATTATATTTATTATTATTAACTGATTCTGGATCGTGGATACATATGTATCCTTGACATACTAAAACGACTGCTGTTATGGGTATCAAACCAGTAACGATTCATACAAGCTAAATCCTCTAATCGGTAATTGGGCCAAAGAAACAATTTTAATTTAATAAAGTTGTTTACATCTCTATTAAGATGCTTGTCCTCATTCAAAAATTGTCCGCAGTTTATTATCTTGTTTTCGTTGCAAAATTGTAGATTTTTATCCATACCATTCCAATTCCAGAAATTGAAACAAATTTGAATTCTCAACTCTCTACGACGTCTATGAGATAGAATATGTTCAGGAACAAGAAAATTATAATGATTTTTTTTTTCTTTATTCACAGGCATATCACTATGTTGTGCAATGGATTTGTCTAAATTATTCTTATCAACATTTCGTTTTTTTATGAAATTTGTATTCGTTTTCATTTTTTCTTTACCCTTATCAACTAATGAAATACTTATGGTTTGATAGATAATAAATTGCCCATCCCTTTTTCTAGATAAACGAATCGGTTCAATAATTAATATTCCTCTTTTTACCAATTCTGTAAGAGCAAGATCCTTTTGAATCAGCATTACATCCAGACGCATCTCTCCTCTTTGAATCGAGGATATAGCAATTTGCTTTGGATTTGTCAATCTAAGTAGGAGACAATATACTTTAATATTATTGATCATTCTTTGATTTAAGGAATCATCCCATCTTAATTGAAAAAGGAAATATTTTTTCAGGAATAAATCTAGTTCTGCTTCCCTGCTGCTCTTAGATTTTTTTTTCTTTCTACGTTTTTTAATGTCTGATCCCGCGTAATTCTATCCAAGATCTTTTTGGCACTGTTGTTTGTTTTTTTCTTGGTTGGAATTTTCTAAATCAAGATATTCTTTTTGATTAGATAATATGGGAAGGTTTTTTTTTTTTACGTTGATGTTTTTATATTGACTAATATTTTCATTTTTATGAAAATCTAAAAGAAGAAATTGGATTGGTATAATCCATGGTTTAATTTTATATGTATCAAAAAGTAGCACGAATTCTGGTAAGAACCAAGATTTTAGTTTTGATATGGTACGATTATGATCTAACCTTTTTTGATTCATTCCCATCCAATCAAAAAAGTTTTTCTTTTGGTTGGATGAGTTGATTTCTTTATGAATCAAAATATCTTTTTTTTTCATTTTGTTTTTATACTTATTAGTTTGAGTCTTAGTATTGATATTAATCTTGATACCAATATGCGCATTGGTCCAAGTCTCAATATCAATATTTTGTCTTAGACAAAAAGGGATAATTTGACAATTAAAATATTTTCTATCCCGATTTTGATTCCTATCAATAGGATATCTTTCCTCTAGATAATTACTAATAGCTGTACTTACTAATACATAAAATACGTCGGGTTTCCATGTATTGAAATTATATGGATATAGAATCCCCCGGCTCTCATTTACTTGTACTATTGATCCATAAATATATGAGTTTTTCTTATCCCCATAATTAATATATTCATAATTCATATATTTATGTGATAAAAGATCATATCTGTAGAGTTTTTTAACCAGTTTTTTTTTTTTATTTGTCAATGAAACCGTTGACGAATAATCTTCTTTTACGTAATGACTAAATTGGTCTTTTTTGTTTTTATATGAATTTAATTTAATTGAGTCTTTATCTCGAATCATACGAAGTTGATTGACTCTATTTCGCCATTTTTTCGGGACTAATCGAGACCATTTTATCTGGGAAAAGTTGTATTGAAAAAAACCCTTTAACCAGTTTTTCCATTCATTCATTCCAGACTTTTGAATTTTCTTACGCCTTGATTTGTAATCAAATATTCTTCGTGTTATACAATAATCCTTTATTTTATCTCTAAGATAATGCTGGGTCTCTTGATCTTGAAATATGGATCTGAAGTGATACTTGTTAAGTAATTGGGTTTTTGATAATTTGTAAAATACATATGCTTGGGACAAGGAAGTATAACGATTTAAATTATTATTACTAATATTAGTATTGGAAAACAACTTTTTTATAGTCAAAATAAAGTTCATTGTATTTTGATTTGTTTTATCAATTTCTTCTTGATTTGTTTCATTGTTGGAAGTGTATTTATTGATAATTTTTTTTGTTGATTCAAAAAAAAGTTGTGTATTGATTCTGGGAATGTTTATGGCACATAGCAAGATATCCATGTATATTTTTTCAATGAAAGATTTCATAAAATAATGTGATTTACGTATTAATCGGATATTGTTTCTTTTTAATATCTGCCAACTATATTTCTGTGATTCCGATCTTTTTCTTTTATCATCATAGGTTAAAACTGTTTTTTTATTGTCTTTTTTGATTTGTTCTATTTGATTCTTGACTGTGATTATCCTATCAGAAAGATCTTTCATTTTTTTTTCTATGAGTGAATAATTTGTCCAATTCATAGATCGAATTGGTACGGTTGATTCATGGTTAATTGAATCTTTTCCATTTTTATTTTGTTCATATATTTTAACCTTCTTCAACTCAAATAAAAAAATTGGATTTACTTTTTCAAGGTTTTTCATTAGTAGAGACCATTTTCCTCTTTCTTTTAAGACTCTTCGAACTCAAATAAAAAAATTGGATTTACTTTTTCAAGGTTTTTCATTAGTAGAGACCATTTTCCTCTTTCTTTTAAGACTCTTCGAACGAGAAAAAATTTGCTTTTTACCTTTCTAATTTTTCTTTCGAGTTCTTTTAAAATGGGTTCAAAAAAAGAAAGTTGTTTTCGGGGAGAACCGAAGGGAAGCTCCGCTTCCATTCCCCATACTGTTAAAAAACAAAAATTGTCTTTTTTTACTTGTTTTTTCATTGAATCTATATAATGAGATCGTACCTTAGATCTTCGTCTTCGCCAAGGTTTCAGACAAAAAGGAAATAGAATCTTTATCTGAATTCCGTCTGTTAACCAATCTTTTGGAAATTCTGTTTCTGACAATTGAACACCATTATAGGTGCACTTAACGTGCATTTCTCGATTCCATTCCTTCAAATCCTCATACCACTCAGGGAATTGGAATAATAGCATACGACCAATATTTTTAACTATTATCAATGAAGGTAATACAATATATTTTCTAAGAAAAGATTGTGTTACTAACATCAAACCTCTTATTGCTTGAGCAAATATAATTGTATCCCAAGTTTCTGATATTGTTATTCGATCATTTTCCTCTTTTTTTTCCTGTTCTTTTGTCCCTTCTTTATCAAAATTCAAATCGGAAATTTGCAATTCCGATTCTATACCGACTCTATTTCTAAAAATGCGATTTATCATTTCAGAAATATAAAAAGAATCAAAAAAAAATGTTTTGTCTATTCGATCCACAAAAAGCGGAGAATTCACATTTGCTTGAAAAATTTTCCAAGTAACTGTTTTGCGTCTTTGAGCACGCATGGATCCTTTGATTATATCCCGACGAAAATCTGATTGTTGCGAGTAACGTATCAAAGCCACTTCTTCTGCTTCATCACTATTACTAGTATTATTAATAGTAGGAACAGAATTGATATTCTGATTGTTATCAGTATAAATTACCACCCGTTTGGCTTTTCTTGAACGAATCTCATGATCTTCCGTCGATTCTTCCTCATTTTCTTCCTCCGGCTCTTCAACAAAATCATTGGCTAATTTGTATGACCATCGAAATATATTTTGATTTTCTAATTCTTGGGAATCATTAGGAAATATACCATGAATCTTATTTATCCAAAATATTTCTATGGAATCTTTTCTAGAAGTCATTAAATCATTTATATTTGCGCGTGAATAGTGACATTTCATTTCGTACAGCATTTTCAAATCGATCATTTTTTATATATCTAAATGGACGATTCCATCGTTTATAATCGAAAAAAAAAGTCATAAGAGGTTTTTCAAACCGGAAATGGGCATGGGGCTTTTCTTTTTTTTCTTCTTTAAGTCTTCCCAATTCCCAATTATCTTGATACCCATCAAGATAAGAATCTCTTCCGTTTCATCTATTTTGTCCGGA